GCTGGTGTAGCTTAAGCCCAAAGCATGGCACTGAAGATGCCAAGATAAAAATTAGCCCTTTTCACAAGCACAGAAGGTTTGGTCCTGGCCTCAATATTAGTTTTAACTCGACTTACACATGCAAGTCTCAGCACTCCGGTGAGAACGCCCTAGTCATTCCCCCTAATCTGATTAGGAGCCGGTATCAGGCACATTACCCAGATAGCCCACGACACCTCGCTCAGCCACACCCACAAGGGAACTCAGCAGTGACAAATATTGCTCCAATAAGCGCAAGCTTGAGCCAATCAGAGTTAAAAGAGTTGGTCAATCTCGTGCCAGCCACCGCGGTTACACGAGTAACACAAATTAATATTTACCGGCGTTAAGGGTGATTAGAAAAAATCTCATTTTTAAATAAAGTTAAGGCCTCATCAAGCTGTCATACGCTCCCATGCTTAAAAACACCATTCACGAAAGTAACTTTAACACAACAGAATTTTTGACCTCACGACAGTTAAGACCCAAACTAGGATTAGATACCCTACTATGCTTAACTATAAACATTGCTATTAATAAAAATACCTTAATATCCGCCTGAGTACTACAAGCGCTAGCTTAAAACCCAAAGGACTTGGCGGTGCTCCACACCCACCTAGAGGAGCCTGTTATGTAACCGATAACCCGCGTTTAACCTCACCACTTCTTGCTTTTACCGCCTATATACCGCCGTCGTCAGCTCACCCTATGAAAGTACAACAGTAAGCAAAATGGCCCTTCCCCAATACGTCAGGTCGAGGTGTAGCGAATGAAGTGGAAAGAAATGGGCTACATTCTCTTTCCAGAGAACACGAACAGAAACATGAAAACTTTCTTAAAGGTGGATTTAGCAGTAAGTAAACTTTAGAACATTATACTGAAGCCGGCTCTGGAGCGCGCACACACCGCCCGTCACTCTCCTCGAAACACCAACACTATCTTTTATAAAAAAAAATTACAACAAGAGGAGGCAAGTCGTAACATGGTAAGTGTACTGGAAAGTGCACTTGGATTAACCAAAATGTAGCTAAACCAGTAAAGCACCTCCCTTACACCGAGGAGAAGCCCGTGCAACTCGAGTCATTTTGACACCTCAAAGCTAGCCAAAACAAATTTATTACTCTCACCATTTTTAATTAACATCTATCGTTTTTTCCCCAAATTAAAACATTTTTGCCTCCTAGTATGGGCGACAGAACAGAACCTTTGAGCCATAGAGACAGTACCGCAAGGGAAAGCTGAAAAAGAAATGAAATAAATCATTAAAGTAACAGAAAGCAGAGACTAGCCCTCGTACCTTTTGCATCATGATTTAGCAAGAACAACCAGACAAAGTGCCCTTTAGCCTGACTTCCCGAAACTAAACGAGCTACTTCGGAGCAGCACACCAGAGCCAACCCACCTCTGTGGCAAAAGAGAGGGAAGACTCCCAAGTAGCGGTGACAAACCTATCGAGTTTAGTGATAGCTGGTTATCCAAAAAAAGAACCTAAATTCTGCATTAATTCTTCAACTAAGCAATAAAACTTAAATACAAAGCTTCCTTGTAAAAATTAATAGTTATTCAAAAAAGGTACAGCTTTTTTGAACCAAGAAACAACTTTATTAGAAGGGTACCGATTATATTCCCAAAATGGAGTCTCCTCAGTAGGCCTAAAAGCAGCCACCTGTGAAGCAAGCGTCACAGCTCAAGACCTCCTCAACCAGCAAATTCCTATATATACTCATAACCCCCTACCCAATATTGGATTATTTTATTAACCTATAAAAAAAATTATGCTAAAATGAGTAATAGGGGGCTACCCCCCTCCCAACACACCAGTGTAAGCCAGAAAGAATTAAATCACTGGCAATTAACCGACGCCATAACTGAGGCCCTCATGATATAAAACTACACAACAAGAAAACCTCATCCAAACCATCGTTAATCCTACACAGGAGTGTTCCCAGGAAAGATTAAAAGAAAATAAAGGAACTCGGCAAACACAAACTCCGCCTGTTTACCAAAAACATCGCCTCTTGCCCCACCTGTATAAGAGGTCCAGCCTGCCCTGTGATTTTTTTAACGGCCGCGGTATCTTGACCGTGCGAAGGTAGCGTAATCACTTGTCTTTTAATTGAAGGCCCGTATGAAAGGCACCACGAGAGTTTATCTGTCTCTATTTTCCAATCAATGAAATTGATCCTCTCGTGCAGAAGCGAGAATAATAACATAAGACGAGAAGACCCTATGGAGCTTCAAACACTTAAGTTACCTTACAATCTCCCAATTTTCTTCCCCGGACATAAATACAAAAATAATCTTCTAACTTAACTTGTTTTTGGTTGGGGCGACCAAGGGGAAAAACAAAACCCCCTTATCGAACATGTAAAATGTTACTTAAAATTAGAATGACAGTTCTAATTAATAGAAAAATCTAACGAACAATGACCCAGGAAAGACATTTCCCGAACAATGAACCAAGTTACCCTAGGGATAACAGCGCAATCCTTTCTTAGAGCCCCCATCGCCGAAAGGGTTTACGACCTCGATGTTGGATCAGGACATCCTAATGGTGCAGCCGCTATTAAGGGCTCGTTTGTTCAACGATTAACAGTCCTACGTGATCTGAGTTCAGACCGGAGCAATCCAGGTCAGTTTCTATCTATGACGGTATTTATCCCAGTACGAAAGGACCGGAAAAATGGAGTCTCTGCCCCAGGTATGCTCCCATCCAACCTGCTGAAATAAACTCAAACAGGTAAAGGGTGCCCCCACTAAGCCAAAAATAATGGTTCGTTAAGGTGGCAGAGCCTGGTAAATGCAAAAGACCTAAGCCCTTTTACCCAGAGGTTCAAATCCTCTCCTTAACTATGCTTAACTTTATCCTTATCTATATTATTAATCCCCTAGCCTTTATTATTCCTATCCTCTTAGCCACAGCATTTCTCACCCTTGTAGAACGAAAAGTCCTCGGCTACATACAATTCCGCAAAGGCCCAAACGTAGTTGGCCCCTATGGCCTCCTACAACCAATCGCAGACGGGCTCAAATTATTTACCAAAGAACCCGTTCGACCCTCCTTCTCCTCTCAATTACTCTTCCTGGCCGCCCCCACAATCGCCCTAACCCTTGCCCTACTAATATGAATGCCCCTCCCCCTCCCCCACTCAATTCTCAATCTAAACCTGGGATTACTATTCATCTTAGCTATCTCAAGCCTGACTGTCTACACAATTCTAGCCTCAGGCTGAGCCTCAAACTCCAAGTACGCCCTCATAGGAGCCCTCCGTGCAGTTGCCCAAACTATCTCCTACGAAGTAACACTCGCCCTAATCCTACTAGGATTAGTCATCTTCGTGGGGGGCTTCACACTCCACACATTTAACCTAAGCCAAGAGACCATTTGACTTATCGTCCCCGCATGGCCCCTCGCCATAATATGGTATATCTCCACGCTAGCAGAAACTAACCGAGCCCCCTTCGACCTCACGGAAGGAGAATCCGAGCTCGTCTCAGGTTTCAACATCGAATATGCAGGCGGCCCATTCGCCCTATTCTTCCTAGCAGAATACTCTAACATCCTACTAATAAACACCTTATCCGTCATTCTCTTCCTAGGGACATCCTACAACCCACACCTCCCACAATTAACTACCCTCAACCTCATGCTCAAAGCAACCACACTAACCTTACTCTTCCTATGAATCCGCGCCTCCTACCCCCGATTCCGATATGATCAACTCATACACCTAGTATGAAAAAATTTCCTACCAATCACACTAGCTATACTCCTATGACACATTACACTACCAATCGCTACAGCAAGCCTACCACCAATAACCTAAAAGGAAAAGTGCCTGAATAAAGGGCCACTTTGATAGAGTGGATTATGAATGTTAAACTCATTCCTTTTCCTTACTAGAAAGACAGGGCTCGAACCTGTTCCCTGGAGATCAAAACTCCAAGTACTCCCAAATATACTACTTCCTAGTAAAGTCAGCTAATTTAAGCTTTTGGGCCCATACCCCAAACATGTTGGTTAAAATCCTTCCTCTACTAATGAACCCCACAATCCTCTCCATCTCCATCTTCAGCCTAGGACTAGGAACCACAATAACATTCACCGCCTCACACTGACTACTAATCTGGGCTGGCCTAGAAATCAGCACAATAGCCATTATACCCCTTATAATTTATCAACACCACCCCCGTGGAACAGAAGCAACTACAAAATATTTCCTCACACAAGCCACCGCCTCCGCCCTCCTCCTATTTGCCGGGACCACAAACGCCTGACTCACGGGCCAATGAAACATTACTGAAATAACAAACCCAGCCTCCACCACCCTTCTCTCCATTGCCCTAGCCCTAAAAATCGGCTTAGCCCCCCTACACTTCTGATTGCCAGAAGTTCTCCAAGGACTAAACCTAATCACAGGACTCATCATGACCACCTGACAAAAACTTGCACCATTCGCAGTCCTACTCCAACTTTATCCCCTCCTCAACCCAACACTGCTCATGACCTTTGGAGTCCTGTCAATCATCATCGGGGGCTGAGGGGGCCTCAACCAGACACAACTACGAAAAATTCTGGCGTATTCATCAATCTCCCACATCGGCTGAATAATCACTATTTTGCACTACGCCCCAAGCCTCACCCTCCTTAACCTAGCCATCTATATCATCATAACCTCATCCATATTCCTACTTCTCAACAACAACAACACCACAAAAATTAACTCAATCGCTACTTCCTCAACCAAATCCCCATTAATTACCATCATGGCCATACTTACACTCCTCTCCCTGGGGGGCCTCCCTCCGCTCACAGGCTTCCTACCAAAATGACTAATTCTCCAAGAAATAGCCAAACAAAACCTCTTCATCCCCGCTACAATTATAGCCCTAGCAACATTACTCAGCCTATTCTTCTACCTACGTCTATGTTACTCAATTACCCTCACCCTAGCCCCAAGCCCTGTCACCTCCCCATCATCATGACGAACAAAAACTACCCAACCAAACCTAACCCTGGCCCTAACAACATCCCTAACTCTCCTCCTCCTCCCACTAACCCCCACAATACTCTCACTAATAACATAAGAAATTTAGGTTCAAACAAACCAAAAGCCTTCAAAGCTTTAAACAAGAGTGAAAGCCTCTTAATTTCTGCTAAGACTTGCAAGATTCTATCTCACATCTCCTGAATGCAACTCAAACACTTTAATTAAGCTAAAGTCTCTCCTAGATAAATAGGCCTTGATCCTACAAAATCTTAGTTAACAGCTAAGCGTTCAATCCAGCGAACTTTTATCTAGCCTTCTCCCGCCGTTAAGGCGGTGAGGCGGGAGAAGCCCCGGGAGAAGCCTTTTTTTCTCCTTCTCAGGATTTGCAATCCCGTGTATCTATATACTACAGGGCTGACGCTGATAAGAAGAGGGCTCGAACCTCTCTCTACGGAGCTACAATCCGCCGCTTAAATCTCAGCCATCTTACCTGTGACAATCAATCGTTGATTATTCTCTACTAATCACAAAGACATTGGCACCCTTTACCTAATCTTCGGTGCATGAGCAGGAATGGTGGGCACCGGCCTCAGCCTACTAATTCGAACAGAATTAAGTCAACCCGGGGCCCTATTAGGCGATGATCAAATCTACAATGTGATTGTCACCGCCCATGCCTTTGTAATAATTTTCTTCATGGTTATACCAATTATAATTGGCGGGTTTGGCAACTGACTGGTTCCCCTAATAATTGGTGCCCCAGACATAGCCTTCCCTCGAATAAATAACATAAGCTTCTGACTTCTTCCACCCTCCTTTCTTCTATTATTAGCCTCGGCAGGAGTTGAGGCTGGGGCCGGAACAGGTTGAACAGTCTACCCTCCACTGGCCAGTAACTTAGCACATGCCGGAGCATCCGTAGACCTAACTATTTTTTCCCTCCACTTGGCAGGTGTCTCCTCAATTCTGGCATCAATTAACTTCATCACTACAATCATCAACATAAAACCACCAGCAATCTCCCAGTACCAAACGCCCCTCTTTGTCTGATCCATTCTCATCACAACTATCCTTCTCCTACTTTCCCTCCCCGTCCTAGCAGCAGGTATTACCATACTACTCACAGACCGTAATCTCAACACAACTTTCTTTGATCCCGCAGGGGGCGGAGACCCCATCCTTTACCAACATCTCTTCTGATTCTTTGGCCACCCAGAAGTTTACATCCTTATCCTCCCCGGCTTCGGTATAATCTCCCATGTCGTCGCCTACTACTCAGGGAAAAAAGAGCCTTTCGGTTATATGGGCATAGTTTGGGCAATAATAGCAATTGGCCTCCTTGGCTTTATCGTATGGGCCCACCACATATTTACAGTCGGAATGGATGTTGACACACGAGCATATTTTACATCCGCAACCATAATTATTGCTATCCCGACAGGAGTAAAAGTTTTTAGCTGACTAGCAACGCTGCACGGCGGCTCCATTAAATGAGAGACTCCCCTCCTTTGAGCCCTGGGCTTCATCTTCCTATTTACCATTGGAGGCCTAACCGGAATTGTTCTAGCCAACTCATCCCTTGATATTGTCCTCCACGATACATACTATGTTGTGGCCCACTTCCACTACGTCTTATCTATAGGAGCAGTATTCGCTATCATGGCCGGCTTTGTCCACTGATTCCCATTAATTACAGGCTACACCCTCCACTCCACTTGAACGAAAATTCAGTTCCTAGTGATATTTGTAGGGGTCAACATAACCTTCTTCCCACAACACTTCCTAGGCCTAGCCGGAATACCACGACGATACTCAGACTACCCAGATGCTTATACTTTCTGAAACATCATCTCATCCATCGGATCCCTAATCTCACTAGTGGCTGTAATTATCCTAATATTTATCCTTTGAGAAGCATTCGCTTCAAAACGTGAAATCCTACATATTGAACTGCCCACCACAAACGTGGAATGGCTCCATGGATGCCCGCCACCCTATCACACCTATGAAGAACCAGCCTTTGTTCAAGTCCAACGACCGTACTAATACAAGAAAGGAAGGAATTGAACCCCCATTAATTGGTTTCAAGCCAACCACATAACCACTCTGCCACTTTCTTAAGACTCTAGTAAAACATTATTACATTTCCTTGTCAGGGCAAAATTGTGGGTTTAACCCCCACGAGTCTTAAACATGGCACATCCATCACAATTAGGTTTTCAAGATGCAGCTTCTCCCGTCATGGAAGAGCTCCTCCACTTTCACGATCATACCCTAATAATCGTGTTCCTCATCAGCTCATTAGTACTTTATATTATTGTAGCAACAGTTTCAACTAAATTAACCAACAAATACATCCTAGACTCCCAAGAAATTGAAATCGTCTGAACTATCGTTCCAGCAGTCATCCTAATCATAATTGCTTTACCATCCTTGCGCATCCTTTATCTAATAGACGAAATCAACGATCCCCATATTACAATTAAAGCCATTGGTCACCAATGATATTGAAGTTATGAATACACAGATTACCAAAACCTAGAATTTGACTCCTACATGGTCCAAACAGAAGACCTCTCCCCAGGCCAATTTCGCCTCCTAGAGACAGACCACCGCATAGTAGTCCCAATACAATCCCCTATTCGAGTCTTAGTCACCGCAGAAGATGTCCTCCACGCATGAACAGTTCCGGCACTAGGCGTAAAAATTGACGCAGTACCAGGACGTCTAAACCAAACAGCCTTCATTATTTCACGTCCAGGAGTCTTCTATGGCCAATGTTCCGAAATCTGCGGGGCTAACCATAGCTTTATACCAATTGTAGTTGAAACAGTTCCTCTAGAACACTTCGAGAACTGATCCTCACTAATACTTGAAGAACTTTCATTAAGAAGCTAAACTGGGCCTAGCATTAGCCTTTTAAGCTAAAAATTGGTGCCTCCCAATCACCCTTAATGACATGCCCCAACTTAACCCGGCCCCCTGATTTTTAATTTTCCTATTTACATGAATTTTCTTCCTAGCCGTTATACCAGGCAAAATTATGTCCTATTTACTCAATAACGCCCCAACCCCAAAAAATACTCAAAAATCCAAAGTAACCCCCTGAAACTGACCATGAACCTAAGCTTTTTTGATCAATTCCTAAGCCCGTCCCTATTAGGTATGCCCCTCATCACCTTAGCAATCATAACCCCCTGACTTATGTTCCCCTCTCCCTCTAACCGCTGACTGAATAGCCGCCTGCTGACCCTTCAAACATGATTCGTCAATCGATTCACCTATCAGCTTATACAGCCACTAAACTTTAACGGCCATAAGTGGGCCTCAATCCTCACAGCACTTATACTATTCTTAATTACCCTTAATCTCCTAGGCCTGCTCCCATATACATTTACACCTACAACCCAACTCTCCCTAAATATAGCATTTGCCCTGCCCTTATGACTAACCACAGTCCTAATTGGAATACTTAATCAACCAACAATTGCACTAAGTCACTTTCTGCCAGAAGGAACTCCTATCCTCCTAGTTCCAATCCTCATCATCATTGAAACTGTCAGTTTATTCATCCGACCGCTAGCCCTAGGAGTTCGACTTACGGCCAACCTCACAGCCGGCCACCTCCTAATACAACTAATTGCAACCGCAACATTTATCCTGATCTCGATCCTCCCTTCTATTGCCTTCCTTACTTCACTCATCCTCTTTCTCCTCACAATCTTAGAAGTTGCTGTAGCACTAATCCAAGCCTACGTATTTGTTCTCCTACTAAGCCTCTATCTTCAAGAAAACGTTTAATGGCTCACCAAGCACACGCATACCACATAGTTGACCCTAGCCCATGGCCCCTAACAGGGGCAGTAGCAGCCCTCCTTATAACTTCGGGCCTTGCTATCTGATTCCACTTCCACTCTCTCCCCCTTCTTTGCCTGGGGCTCCTATTAATAGCCTTAACCGTAATCCAATGGTGACGAGATATTATCCGAGAGGGGACCTTCCAAGGTCATCATACACAACCGGTCCAAAAAGGACTACGATACGGAATAATTCTGTTTATTACATCAGAAGTTTTCTTCTTCCTAGGCTTTTTCTGAGCCTTCTACCACTCAAGCCTCGCCCCCACCCCTGAATTAGGGGGCTGCTGACCTCCCACAGGCATCTACCCACTAGACCCATTTGAAGTCCCACTCCTTAACACCGCCGTTCTCTTGGCCTCAGGAGTGACAGTAACTTGGGCCCATCACAGCATCATAGAAGGAAACCGAAAAGAGGCCATCCAAGCTCTTGCCCTCACAATTATTTTAGGCATTTACTTCACCGCCCTCCAAGCTACAGAGTACTACGAGGCCCCATTTACTATTGCAGACGGCATTTATGGGACAACCTTCTTCGTCGCTACCGGCTTCCACGGCCTACATGTAATTATTGGCTCCTCATTCCTATTAGTGTGCCTAGTGCGACAAATTCAATACCACTTCACATCACAACACCACTTCGGCTTCGAAGCCGCTGCATGATACTGACATTTTGTTGATGTGGTTTGACTGTTCCTTTATGTATCAATCTACTGATGAGGCTCATAACAATTACTTTTCTAGTATAAAGACTAGTACAAATGACTTCCAATCATTAAATCTTGGCTAAAACCCAAGGAAAAGTAATGAACCTCATCACATCTACCATCGCCATCATTGCCCTCATTTCCCTAATCTTAGTAACATTGGCCTTTTGACTGCCCACCCTAAGTCCCGATAGCGAAAAAATATCCCCCTACGAATGCGGCTTTGACCCCCTTGGCACCGCACGCCTGCCCTTCTCCCTCCGCTTCTTCCTAATTGCCATCCTCTTTCTCCTCTTCGACCTAGAAATTGCCCTCCTTCTCCCCCTACCCTGAGGAGACCAATTAAACTCCCCCCTTACCACCTCCCTATGAGCAGGGACCATCCTATTCCTCCTAACATTGGGCCTAATCTATGAATGATTTCAAGGAGGCTTAGAATGGGCGGAGTAGATACTTAGTCCAAACTCAAGACTATTGATTTCGGCTCAATCAACTATGGTGAAAGTCCATAAGTATCTTATGTCACTAGTTCATTTTACCTTCGCCTCTGCCTTCATACTAGGCCTCACAGGCCTCGCACTTAACCGCTCCCACCTACTATCCGCTCTCATTTGTCTCGAAGGAATAATACTGTCCCTATTTATCGCTATCGCTATGTGATCCATAACAATAGGCTCCCCCACCTGCTCTCTAGCACCAATAATTTTACTGACTTTCTCGGCTTGCGAGGCAAGCTCAGGACTAGCCCTACTAGTAGCTACAGCCCGCACTCATGGCTCAGACACCCTAAAGGCCCTTAATCTTCTACAATGCTAAAAATTATTATTCCTACAATCATGCTCTACCCAATTTCATGGCTCTCCCCCAAAAAATGACTCTGGGCTACTTCCCTGACCCACAGCTTTATCATCGCATTTATCAGCTTATCCTGACTTAAATGAAACTCAGAACTGGGCTGAGACTTCTCCAACCTATACCTAGGAGTAGACCCCCTCTCCTCCCCCCTACTTACATTAACCTGCTGACTCCTCCCCCTCATAATACTCGCCAGCCAAAATCACCTCATCAATGAGCCCCCTATACGACAACGCATCTACATCAGCCTCCTCATCACCCTTCAACTCCTCCTAATTCTAGCCTTTAGTGCTACCGAAATTATACTATTTTACATTATATTTGAAGCAACCCTTATCCCAACACTCATTATCATCACACGATGGGGAAACCAAACCGAACGCCTTAACGCAGGCACCTACTTCCTATTCTATACTCTCATGGGCTCCCTCCCCCTCTTAATCGCCCTACTCACACTACAAAATGACCTCGGCTCCCTTTCAATACTAACCCTGCCGTTTCCACAGCTCCAAAACTTAAACTCATGAACAAATAAACTCTGATGGTCCGCATGCTTAATTGCCTTCCTAGTTAAAATACCACTCTACGGAGTGCACCTCTGACTCCCCAAAGCCCACGTAGAGGCCCCAATTGCCGGCTCCATGGTTCTTGCCGCAATCCTACTAAAACTAGGGGGCTACGGAATAATACGAATTATTTTAATCCTTGACCCCCTTACAAAAGAAATAACATTTCCCTTCCTAGTCCTGGCCCTCTGAGGCATCATCATAACCAGCTCTACTTGCCTCCGCCAAACAGATCTAAAATCCTTAATCGCCTACTCTTCAGTTAGCCACATAGGCCTAGTAGCAGCGGCCATCCTCATCCAAACACCATGAAGCTTTGCGGGCGCAATCGCCCTAATAATCGCCCACGGCCTAATTTCATCCACACTCTTTTGCCTAGCCAATACTAACTATGAACGTACACACACCCGTACACTTCTCCTCACTCGAGGATTACAAATTATTCTCCCCCTAATAGCAACCTCATGACTCCTAGCTAACCTTGCAAACCTGGCCCTCCCCCCGTCCCCAAACCTTATAGGAGAACTCCTCATTATCTCATCACTTTTCAAGTGATCCCAATGAACTATTACCCTAACCGGCCTAGGAGTCCTACTAACTGCCTCTTACTCCCTATATATATTTATCATAACACAACGAGGTCCTTTGCCCCCACACCTCACCTTTATGCACCCTTCCCACACACGAGAGCACTTATTAATACACCTTCACCTAATCCCAACCCTCCTACTTATCTCCAAGCCAGAACTAATCCTAGGCTGAACCTCCTGTAATTGTAGTTTAACAAAAACATTAGATTGTGGTTCTAAAAATAAAAGCTAAACCCTTTTCAATTACCCAAGACAGGTCTGGGACAAAGGAAGCTGCTAACTTCCCCACCCATGGTTCAAATCCATGGCTTTCTTAAAGCTTTAGAAAGATAATAGATATCTATTGGTCTTAGGAACCAAAAACTCTTGGTGCAACTCCAAGCTAAAGCTATGAACTCACTAATCTTCAATACATCCTTCTCCTTGGTTTTCCTGGTCCTATCTTACCCCCTCCTCTCGTCCATACTTCACAAAACATCCCCTAACCCCGCCTGAGCCTCAGCCCACATCAAAACAGCTGTAAAAACCTCATTCTTTATCAGCCTCCTTCCCCTATTTATTTTCCTAGACCAAGGCCTAGAATCTATCACAACCAACTGAAACTGAATTAGCCTAGAAAACTTTGATATTAACATCAGCTTTAAATTTGATGCCTATTCCATTATCTTTACCCCCGTGGCCCTTTATGTAACTTGGTCTATCCTAGAATTTGCCCTATGATATATGCACTCAGACCCCAACCTTAACAAATTCTTCAAATACCTTCTATTGTTCCTAATTACAATACTAATCCTTATTACCGCAAATAACCTCTTTCAACTATTTATCGGCTGAGAGGGCGTAGGCATTATATCCTTCCTCCTCATCGGCTGATGGGTCGGTCGATCAGACGCAAACACAGCCGCCCTCCAGGCAATTATTTATAACCGCATCGGAGATATCGGCCTGATCATATCAATGGCCTGACTCGCTATAAACCTTAATTCCTGAGAAATTCAACAACTCTTTTTCCTCTCTAATAACATAGACCTCACCCTCCCCCTCCTAGGGCTAGTCCTAGCAGCTGCCGGAAAATCTGCACAATTCGGCCTACACCCCTGACTCCCCGCCGCTATAGAAGGCCCCACACCGGTCTCCGCCTTACTTCACTCAAGCACAATAGTTGTAGCAGGAATTTTCCTACTCATCCGACTACACCCTCTACTCCAAAATAATGAACTGGTCCTTACAACTTGCCTATGCCTGGGAGCATTAACCACCCTCTTCACAGCCACCTGCGCCCTCACCCAAAACGACATCAAGAAAATTATCGCCTTCTCCACATCCAGCCAACTAGGCCTAATAATAGTTACAATCGGCCTCAATCAGCCCCAACTAGCCTTCCTACACATCTGCACCCACGCTTTTTTCAAAGCAATGCTTTTCCTCTGCTCAGGCTCCATCATCCACAGCCTCAACGACGAACAAGACATCCGAAAAATAGGAGGCATGCATAAACTCCTCCCCTTTACCTCCTCCTCCCTGACAGTTGGAAGCTTAGCCCTCACCGGCATGCCCTTCCTATCAGGATTCTTCTCAAAAGACGCCATTATTGAAACAATAAACACATCACACCTTAACGCCTGGGCCCTAACCTTAACCCTCCTAGCCACCTCCTTCACAGCTATCTACAGCCTACGCTTAATGTTCTTCTCACTCATGAATTTCCCACGATTCTCCACCATCTCACCAATCAATGAAAATAGCCCTACACTCATCAACCCAATTAAACGTCTCGCCTACGGAAGCATCCTAGCAGGCCTAATCATTACCAATAATATGCCCCCCACAAAAACACAAATCATAACAATAGCCCCCCTTCTCAAACTCTCCGCCTTACTAGTTACCATCCTTGGCCTACTATTGGCCCTAGAATTGACTAACCTGACCTCCGCCCAACTTAAAACACACCCTAACATGCCCACCCACAATTTCTCCAACATACTAGGCTACTTCCCCTCCATCTTCCATCGATCCCTGCCAAAACTTAACCTCTCTTGAGCCCAAACCATCTCAACCCAAATAATCGACCTTTCATGAAATGAAAAAATTGGCCCAAAAAGCCCAATCATTCAACAAACATTTATAATTAAACTATCCACCTCCCCCCAACAAGGCCTTATCAAAACATATCTACTTCTGCTCCTCCTCACCCTAGTCCTCTCCGCTACCCTTACACTACTCCTTTAAACCACACGTAACGCCCCTCAAGATATCCCCCGCGTCAACTCCAGCACCACAAAAAGAGTCAAAAGTAGTATTCAACCCCCTAAAACTAATATTCACCCCCCTCAAGAATATAATAATGCTACCCCACTAAAATCACCACGAACCATGTCCATCCCCACAAACTCCTCACCACCTGCCCACCCCCCTCAACCTCAACCCACCACAAAAGTCACCCCTGCCCAAACAAGAACCCCAAAATACCCCATTACATACAACAAAACAGACAAGTCACCCCATGACTCCGGATACGGCTCTGCAGCAAGTGCTGCAGTGTAAGCAAACACAACCATTATCCCACCTAAATAAATTAAAAATAGTACTAAAGATAAAAAAGAACTTCCAAGCCCAACTAACAAACCACAGCCCACCCCAGCAGAAACTACCAGACCTAGCGCAGCAAAATAAGGTGAAGGATTCGATGCTACAGCCACCAGACCTAAAACAAAACTCACTATTAAGACTATTATTATATACATCATAATTCCTACTTAGATTCTAACTAAGACCTCTAATCTGAAAAACTATCGTTGTTATTCAACTACAAGAACCACTAATGGCTACAAATATCCGTAAATCCCACCCCCTATTCAAAATTATTAACAACTCCCTAATCGACCTCCCCACTCCAACTAACATCTCCACTTGATGAAACTTCGGCTCCCTCCTAGGGCTCTGCCTCATTATCCAAATCCTTACAGGGTTATTCTTAGCCATACATTATACTGCAGATATCTCAACAGCCTTCTCCTCAATCGCACACATCTGCCGAGACGTAAACTACGGCTGACTAATCCGAAACATTCATGCCAACAGCGCCTCCATCTTCTTCATCTGTATTTATCTTCACATCGCCCGAGGACTATATTACGGGTCCTACCTTAATAAAGAAACCTGAAACATCGGAGTAGTCATTCTCATCCTACTCATAGCCACCGCTTTCGTGGGCTATGTCCTCCCCTGAGGACAAATATCCTTCTGAGGCGCCACCGTCATCACAAATCTCCTCTCCGCTCTCCCCTATATCGGGGACATATTAGTCCAATGAATCTGAGGGGGCTTCTCAATTGACAACGCAACACTAACCCGATTCTACACATTTCACTTCCTCTTCCCATTCCTAATTGCAGCCCTCACCATAGTCCACCTCCTCTTCCTACACGACTCTGGCTCAAATAACCCCACAGGTCTCGCCTCAGACATAGACAAAATCCCCTTCCACCCTTACTACTCATATAAAGACCTCCTGGGGTTCTTTGTCCTCCTATTCTCACTTACTCTCCTGGCCCTATTCACACCCAACCTTCTAGGGGACACAGAAAACTTTATCCCCGCTAATCCCCTCGTAACACCCCCACATATTAAACCAGAGTGGTACTTCCTGTTCGCCTATGCTATCCTACGCTCAATCCCCAATAAACTCGGAGGTGTCCTCGCCCTTGCCTTCTCAATCCTAATCCTCCTTCTAGTCCCCATTCTCCACACCTCTAAACAACGAAGCCTTACCTTCCGCCCAATTACCCAAATCCTATTCTGATTGCTCGTGGCTAACACCATTGTCCTAACCTGAATCGGAGCCCAACCTGTAGAACAACCATTTATCACCATCGGCCAAATTGCCTCCACCACTTACTTCTCCTTCTTTCTTATCCTCTTCCCCCTCGCCGGCTGATGGGAAAACAAGATACTAAAACTTTAAACTCAACTGCTTTGGTGGCCCAGTTATTTAAGGCATCGGTCTTGTAAACCGAAGGTCGGAGATGAAAATCCTCCCCAAAGCACACCCTCAAGAAGGAGGAAAATTAATCCTCATCCTTGGCTCCCAAAGCCAAGATTTTAATTAAACTACCTCCTGATAGCCCTAAACAGCCCAACTACTAAATAACACCGCCTGCTTTACATAAACACGCCTATCCCTGCCCATTACCACACACCACACCTTAATAACTACCTAACCTCCCCGCAAGAATCCCTGACTTTATATCTACCCCAACAAACACCCACACAGTACTGTCATATAAATATATTACATCTAAAACACTTACACACCAATCAACCAACAACTCCTTACSCCYWATAGACAATCTCCCGGTTCAATAAAAATGATAATTCACCTATAGTATCACATACCTGATTAATCAACATACATTTAAATTCACCATATATGTAATACATTCAAGAACATACCTGATTAATCAACATACATTTAAATTCACCATATATGTAATACATTCAAGAACATACCTGATTAATCAACATACATTTAAATTCACCATATATGTAATACATTCAAGAACATACCTGATTAATCAACATACATTTAAATTCACCATATATGTAATACATTCAAGAACATACTATGCTTAATACCCATACATCTATATGCCACTATACCATAGACATACTATGCTTAATACCCATACATCTATATGCCACTATACCATAGACATACTATGCTTAATACCCATACATCTATATGCCACTATACCATAGACATACTATGCTTAATACCCATACATCTATATGCCCCTATATCATTACATACCATGCCTAATACCCAGATACCCACACTAAGCACACAGAATGCATGCCTAGTCTTACCTGCACGGCCCATCTACCACACACCACACCATGCCTAATACCCATGAACCCCTATGCCCCTATATCATAACATACCATGCTTAATACCCATGCATCTACATACCCCAGCAACACACAGTGATTAACCACACACGAGCACATATATTTGTGGAGCATCCCCACGGACTCACACTGAGATACCCCCTATGCGATGAATGATCCAACACGCCCCCCCACCACCAATAACCCATTACATGAGCCATGCCAACTAGCATACATCTAGACTCCGAATAGTACACAGTACCTTCCACCAGGATAAGCCATTTGCTTAGTCAGCCCACCCAGCCTACTACCACAGTACTCACGACACACTATGCTTAATACCCATACACATACATACCCCATACAACATGACATGATTAGTTATACATAGCACATACTATGCTTAATACTCATACATCTACGTACCCCTATACCATAACATACTATGCTTAATACTCATACATCTACATACCCCTATACCATAACATACTATGCTTAATACTCATACATCTACGTACCCCTATACCATAACATACTATGCTTAATACTCATACATCTACATGCCCCTATATCATAACATACTATGCTTAATACTCATACAATTACTTACCACACAAGACACATTAACCTTAATCCTCATAACAATCATTCACCATTATTCCATTACATACAACATTGATCAACATTTATTGACTTTCCAATATTCTCTTTCAGTCCGTCGGCTCTGAATTCACTCTAAAATTTACCTATCACTAATACTTAATCAACTATAATCACTTAATTTCACTAATTATTAAAAACATATTTGCTGGTTCAATAAATATGATAATTTACCTGATCAAAATATCCTTAATCGGGCATATAATTTATACAGCGGGCGGGGGCCGTAGTGCGGTTGGCATCGTTGTCCGTGCAGTCGTCTAGCCGGGGATCGATCGGTCGGGGAGTCTGGTGTCGGATACCGACCCCGCCGGCCGTCGAAACTCTTAACTCCACACCTCCTTCACTCGTTGACTCCGTCTCGGACGTACTCTTCTCCTGCGACCGACCTCCGCTTCACCTTTGGGGCTCATCGGAGCTCTGACCCTCGTCGAAACCGACCCTCACGTTTTCCTTGTTCTCGCCTTCGTCGAATCTCGTCCGCCTCGCTCGCACGCACGATCTGCACGTCCAAGGGACTGCGACCTGCGGAAAACGCTCGGGCAAACGTCCTCGCTCCATCCGGGCTCTCGCTCAGGCACGTCACACGACAGTTCTCAATGCTGGTAATGACCTCCGTTAATGATCTGACTAGATACTTGTTTCACTAATCAATTAACTTTGGACTACCCATGTAGTTATCCTAGGCATAAGTGTTAGACATCAACCACAATTCCAGGAGAAATTGCACTATAAAGTTAATATAGACATAGTGAAATTTTGTCCTAAAAATATGATTTAACCTTTGATAAAATCGGAACGAAATGAGTTAAGTCTTAATCCTGAAACTAGAGGATCACCCCCCTGCACGAATATGCACACACGTTTCACGTACGCACAATACGTCACACACACACATACACGTATACACGATACACGTATACACGATACACGTATACACGATACACGTATACACGATACACGTATACACGATACACGTATACACGATACACGTAACACGTATAATATGTGCGATAAACGTGGTGCGTGTGCGTGTGCGGGGAAAAAACTATAATATACAATAAATTTCTTGGGAAAAACCCCCCCTCCCCCCATATATACTCGGTGCTCCTCGAAAAACCCCTAAAACGAGGGCCGAAGTATACTTTCATGCCATAATAACCGATAAAGAGCCCACAAACGGGACTCAATATGAAATTACAACATCATTAGACGAAATCTCTTGTACAAGATAGAACAACTGTCAAAAAAATGAAACTAAACAAAAAGATTACAATATCTAGGACATAACTTTACTTATGCAATCACTTTGGTCCTAGAGTACCTGTTTTATCTTTTCAAGCGCAGTGGGTGTAATGCCTGTACAGTGTGCACATGACACACGGTGTACGTCCACACTTAACCCCTGACATACCTATTATATTTTTACAAGTAGGCCACTTCAGTCCTAGAGTGCCTGTTATATTTTCGAACACGTGGCTTAATCCTTGTATAGTGTACACATCACACACAACGTCTATGCTGCACACACCCTGACATGCCTATTATATTTTTACAAATAAACCACTTCAATCCTAGAATTCCTGTTACATTTTTTAGAACGCAGTGGCTGTAATGCTTGTACAGTGTGCACACTACACATAACATACATACCCTGACATGCCTATTATATTTTTATAATTAACAGCCCCAGCCCTAGCTTCCCCATTACAATTTACAAAAGAAACATGATATAATAGTGTTCACAAATATTAACTACCATATATTTGCCGCAAACACCTTTTCTCCTCAAAACACCATTTTTTTACCAATTCTTACAGAAATGTACTGCAACAGCACTCATAAACAAATATCCACCACAAACACCTTTATCCTTAAACCTGGCCCCCTCCCCCCATGCTCCATCATTCACAAATATTAACTACCATATATTTGCCGCAAACACCTTTTCTCCTCAAAACACCATTTTTTTACCAATTCTTACAGAAATGTACTGCAACAGCACTCATAAACAAATATCCACCACAAACACCTTTATCCTTAAACCTGGCCCCCTCCCCCCATGCTCCATCACACACACACACCCTGACATGCCTATTATATTTTTATAATTAACAGCCCCAGCCCTAGCTTCCCCATTACAATTTACAAAAGAAACATGATATAATAGTGTTCACAAATATTAACTACCATATATTTGCCGCAAACACCTTTTCTCCTCAAAACACCATTTTTTACCAATTCTTACAGAAATGTACTGCAACAGCACTCATAAACAAATATCCACCACAAACACCTTTATCCTTAAACCTGGCCCCTTCTCCCCACATACCACTATGAT